GACACCTGAATCAGACCGAATTAGAACTAATTGTCAGGCTATTGTTCTCTTGTTTCCTCAAAGTTCTAGAGTAAGACATTTATTTATCCAAAAAATTAATGAATTGGATGATCTACTTACCTGAAAAACATTGGCGCGCGTGTAAACGAGGTGCTCTACCTAACTGAGCTATAGCCCTTTTGCTACATAACCTATGTTAATAGGTAGATACTTTATTGTCAAGATGAACATTGGTGATACAAGATCATAGCTCTTTGATATTGCTTATAAAGAATATTGGATTTATAATCCCATCTATGTAATGTCATTTTTGAGTTCTCTTTACTAATGCAAAACAACCTACTTAACTCAGCGGTTAGAGTATTGCTTTCATACGGCAGGAGTCATTGGTTCAAATCCAATAGTAGGTAAAACTTATTAGATACCAGAGACAACGGTATCTAATAAGTTTTTATATTCCACTGTATTTGTATTTTGATTCAAAATAAAAAAGAATAGTATGTTATCTTCTAGAACATAAATTTTATAATTTTATCTAAGCCCAGAATAGAAGATTGACGCGCATTAACTAGTTAGGAAATCGGATTGATAGACTCTACCCGTGTCCTAGCTCGTCTGAGAGCTAGATTTGCTTCAATAATTTGTCTTTTTCCTTCAGCTTTCTTCAAGTTAGCTTCTGTTATTTCAAGAGTTTGCTGAGCTTCTTGTGGATCAATGTCACTACCCTTCTCAGCATCATTTACTAAAACAGTGATCTCATTATTCCCTATTCGAGCAAAACCGCCCATCAGAGCCATTGTTAACCATTGGTCGTTAATGCGTATTCTCAAAATCCCGATATCTACAGCTGTGGCAATAGGGGCATGGTTTGGCAATACGCCAATTTGACCACTATTAGTAGATAAAATGATTTCTGTTACTTCTGAATTCCAAACAATTCGATTAGGAGTCAGTACACAAAGATTTAAAGTCATTTCTTCAATTTGCTCTCCATTTCTAAATTCATAGCTTTCGCGGTAGCTTCATCAATGTTACCTACCAAATAAAAGGCCTGCTCAGGAAGACCGTCTAATTCACCAGAAAGGATCAATTGAAATCCTCTAATTGTTTCTGCTAGACCAACATATTTTCCGGGAGAGCCTGTAAATACTTCTGCTACGAAAAACGGTTGTGATAAGAAACGCTCAATTTTTCGTGCTCTTGCTACGGTTAATCGATCTTCTTCAGATAATTCGTCTAGCCCAAGGATAGCTATAATGTCCTGAAGTTCTTTGTAACGTTGTAAGGTTTGCTTAACTCTTTGTGCAATTTCATAATGTTCTTCGCCAACGATTCGAGGTTGGAGCATGGTTGATGTTGAATCTAACGGATCTACTGCTGGATAGATCCCTTTGGCGGCTAATCCCCTTGATAGTACAGTCGTAGCGTCTAAATGTGCAAATGTCGTAGCAGGCGCGGGATCGGTCAAATCATCTGCAGGTACATAAACTGCTTGAATCGAAGTTATGGATCCGTCTTTTGTAGAAGTAATTCTTTCCTGTAAAGAACCCATTTCAGTACTAAGAGTAGGTTGATAGCCTACAGCGGAAGGCATTCTACCCAATAAGGCAGAGACTTCAGATCCTGCTTGAACGAAACGAAAAATATTGTCGATAAATAGAAGGACGTCTTGTTCATTAACATCTCGGAAATATTCCGCCATAGTTAGGGCAGTCAAACCAACCCTCATACGTGCTCCTGGCGGTTCATTCATTTGACCGTAGACTAGCGCCACTTTTGATTCTGCAATATTTTGTTCATTTATAACGCCCGATTCTTTCATTTCCATGTAAAGATCATTTCCTTCACGAGTACGTTCACCTACTCCACCAAATACAGATACGCCCCCATGAGCTTTTGCAATATTGTTGATCAATTCCATAATGAGTACTGTTTTACCCACGCCAGCTCCACCAAAAAGTCCTATTTTTCCTCCACGGCGATAAGGGGCTAAAAGATCTACCACTTTAATTCCTGTTTCAAAAATAGATAATTTTGTATCTAACTGCGTAAAGGCGGGCGCAGATCTATGAATAGGGGATGTTGTGCGAGTATCTACTGGACCTAAATTATCAACTGGCTCCCCAAGCACGTTAAAAATTCGTCCGAGAGTCGCTCCACCGACTGGAACGCTTAGGGGAGCTCCTGTATCCAGAACTTCCATTCCTCGTGTTAGACCATCTGTAGCACTCATAGCTACAGCCCTAACTCGATTATTTCCTAGTAATTGTTGTACCTCACACGTCACATTAATTGGTTGGCCAGCAATATCTCGACCTTTAACTACGAGAGCGTTGTAAATATTAGGCATTTTGCCTCGAGAAAAAGCTACGTCCAGTACGGGACCAATAATTTGAGCGATACGTCCCAGGTTTTTTTGTTCAAGTGTGGAAACACCAGGACCATAAGTAGTAGGGTTGATTATCATAATATATAGTTAAAGTAAAATATGTCAGAATTT